AATGAATTGCCTGATAAAAAGGATTACCTTGATAGGGTAAATCATGAAATTTAATATTTCATTCATTATATTTAATAGAATTAAACTATTTCTAAAAGAATCAAAATCTTTTGTGCGTCATACACCAAAATATAAAAAGATAAGCTAACTAAGCTATTGGGTTCATACCCCACTTATAAAGGTTATAATCCTTTTCTTTTTAATTAAAAAAATTTCTAATAATATTTTCTTTATTACATTAATTTTTGGAACACTAGTAACTATTTCATCAAATTCGTGGCTAGGAGCATGAATAGGATTAGAAATTAATTTATTGTCATTTATCCCCCTAATAAATGACAATAAAAAAAATTTATTAACCTCAGAAAGCTCATTAAAATATTTCTTAACTCAAGCATTTGCTTCTTCTATTTTATTATTTGCTATTATTATACTAATATTTTTTTATAATAATAATTTTTTATTAATAAATAATTATAATGAAATTTTAATTCTTTCAACTTTATTATTAAAAAGAGGAGCCGCTCCATTTCACTTCTGATTTCCTGAAGTAATAGAAGGATTATCATGAATTAATGGATTATTTTTAATAACATGACAAAAAATTGCTCCTTTAATATTAATTTCTTATAATTTTATTTATAATTTTTTTATAATTTCTATTATTTTATCAATATTAATTGGATCTTTAGGAGGGTTAAACCAAACTTCAATTCGAAAATTAATAGCATTTTCATCTATTAATCATTTAGGATGAATATTATTAGCAATAATAAATAATGAAATATTATGAATAACTTATTTTTTAATTTATTCTTTATTATCTATTTCAATTGTTTTAATATTCAATAATTTTAAATTATTTTATTTTAATCAAATTTTTAATATTTCATTAATAAATCCTATTATTAAATTATTAATTTTCTTAAATTTGCTTTCTTTAGGAGGATTACCCCCTTTTTTAGGATTTTTACCTAAATGATTAGTAATTCAAAATTTAACTAATATAGGACAATTATTTATTTTAACAATTAGTGTTTGTTTAACTCTAATTACTTTATTTTTTTATCTTCGATTATCTTATAGAATTTTTATATTAAATTATCAAAAAAATTCATGAATATTAAAAAATAATTATAATAATAAAATATCTTCAATTAATTTACTATTAAATTTTATTTCAATTAGAGGATTAATTATAATTTTTATAATCTATATAATTATATAAGAATTTAAGTTAAATAAACTAGTAGCCTTCAAAGCTGAATATATTAGTATTAATCTTTTAATTCTTAAGCTTTAATAAATTATTTATTCCTTTAGAATTGCAGTCTAATATCATTATTGACTATAAAGCCTGATTAAAGAGAATAATTCCCATAAATAAATTTACAATTTATCGCCTAAACTTCAGCCATTTAATCGCGACAATGATTATTTTCAACTAACCATAAGGATATTGGAACATTATATTTTATTTTTGGAGCTTGAGCAGGAATAGTAGGAACTTCTCTAAGTATTTTAATTCGAGCAGAATTAGGACACCCTGGAGCCTTTATTGGTGATGATCAAATTTATAATGTTATTGTAACAGCTCATGCTTTTATTATAATTTTTTTTATAGTTATACCTATTATAATTGGAGGATTTGGAAATTGACTAGTCCCTCTAATACTAGGGGCCCCAGATATGGCTTTCCCTCGAATAAATAATATAAGATTTTGAATATTACCCCCCTCTTTAACTCTTCTAATTTCTAGAAGTATAGTAGAAAATGGAGCTGGAACAGGGTGAACTGTATATCCTCCTCTATCCTCAGGAATTGCTCATGCAGGAGCTTCAGTAGATTTAGCTATTTTTTCATTACATTTAGCAGGAATTTCTTCAATTTTAGGAGCAGTTAATTTTATTACAACAGTTATTAATATACGAGCACCAGGAATTACTCTTGACCGAATACCGTTATTCGTTTGATCTGTAGTAATTACAGCAGTATTATTATTACTTTCTTTACCAGTATTAGCTGGAGCTATTACTATACTTTTAACAGATCGAAACTTAAATACATCATTCTTTGACCCAGCTGGGGGAGGGGAACCCAATTTATACCAACACTTATTTTGATTTTTTGGACACCCTGAAGTTTATATTTTAATTTTACCAGGATTTGGTATAATTTCTCATATTATTACACAAGAAAGAGGTAAAAAGGAAACATTCGGAAACTTAGGAATAATTTATGCTATACTAGCTATTGGATTACTAGGGTTTATTGTTTGAGCTCATCACATATTTACAGTAGGAATAGACGTTGATACTCGAGCTTATTTTACTTCTGCTACTATAATTATTGCTGTACCTACAGGTATTAAAATTTTTAGTTGATTAGCAACAATACATGGTACACAATTAACTTATAGTCCTGCAATATTATGAGCTTTCGGATTTGTATTTTTATTTACAGTAGGAGGTTTAACCGGTGTAGTATTAGCTAATTCATCAATTGATATTGTTTTACATGATACATATTATGTAGTTGCCCATTTTCATTATGTGTTATCTATAGGGGCAGTCTTTGCTATTATAGCAGGGTTTATTCATTGATACCCATTACTAACAGGATTAACTATAAACCCTAATTGATTAAAGTTACAATTTGCAATAATATTTGTTGGAGTAAATTTAACCTTTTTCCCTCAACATTTCTTAGGGTTGGCCGGAATACCTCGACGATACTCAGATTTTCCAGATAGTTACTTAGCATGAAATATTGTATCATCTTTAGGAAGAACAATTTCTTTATTTGCTATTTTATACTTTTTATTTATTATTTGAGAAAGTATAATTACACAACGAACACCAGCATTCCCAATACAACTTTCTTCATCAATTGAGTGATACCACACCCTACCCCCTGCAGAACATACTTATGCAGAATTACCATTATTAACTAATAATTTCTAATATGGCAGATTAGTGCAATGAATTTAAGCTTCATATATAAAGATTTTATCTTTTGTTAGAAAATGGCAACATGAGCAAATTTAGGATTACAAGATAGTTCTTCCCCTTTAATAGAACAATTAAATTTTTTCCATGATCATACTCTTCTTATTTTAACAATAATTACAATTTTAGTTGGATATATTATAGGAATATTAATATTTAATCAATTTACAAACCGATATTTATTACACGGACAAACTATTGAAATTATTTGAACAGTATTACCTGCAATTATTTTAATATTTATTGCATTACCTTCCCTACGGTTATTATATTTAATGGATGAAATTAATACCCCGTCAATCACTTTAAAATCAGTAGGGCATCAATGATATTGAAGCTACGAATATTCAGATTTCTTAAATTTAGAATTTGATTCATATATAATCCCAACTAATGAACTTGAAACAAATGGATTTCGACTTTTAGACGTAGATAATCGAGTAGTTTTACCAGTAAATAATCAAATTCGAATTTTAGTAACAGCAACTGATGTCCTTCATTCTTGAACAGTACCCTCATTAGGAGTAAAGGTAGACGCCACACCAGGACGTTTAAATCAACTTAATTTTTTAATTAACCGACCCGGATTATTCTTTGGACAATGTTCAGAAATTTGTGGAGCAAATCATAGATTTATACCAATTGTAATTGAAAGAATTCCAATAAATTATTTTATTAAATGAATTACTAATATAACTAATTCATTAGATGACTGAAAGCAAGTAATGATCTCTTAAATCATATTATAGTAAATTAGCACTTACTTCTAATGAAATCAAACTAAAAAATTAGTTTTATACAAAACCTTAGTATGTCAAACTAAAAAAATTAGTTTAATCTAATATTTTTTAATCCCACAAATAGCTCCAATTAATTGATTAATTTTATTTTTCATTTTTTCAATTACATTAGTAATTTTCAATATTTTAAATTACTTTTGTTTTTCTTATACTCCAATAAAAACATCTCAATCACTAAATATTAAATTTAACAAATTAAATTGAAAATGATAACAAACTTATTCTCAGTATTTGACCCTTCAACTACAATTTTAAATCTTTCATTAAACTGACTAAGAACATTTTTAGGGTTATTATTAATCCCATTTTCATTTTGACTTCTACCAAACCGATTTCAAGTAGTTTGAAATAATATTTTATTAACACTTCATAAGGAATTTAAAACATTATTAGGACCTTCTGGTCATAACGGAAGAACTTTAATATTTATTTCTTTATTTTCTTTAATTATATTTAATAATTTTTTAGGATTATTCCCTTATATTTTTACTAGTACTAGTCATTTAACTTTAACATTAGCCCTAGCTTTCCCATTATGACTAAGTTTTATATTATATGGATGAATTAATCATACTCAACACATATTTGCTCATTTAGTTCCTCAAGGAACACCCCCAGTTCTTATACCTTTTATGGTATGCATTGAAACAATTAGTAATGTAATTCGACCAGGTACATTAGCAGTTCGATTAACAGCTAATATAATTGCAGGACATTTATTATTAACATTATTAGGAAATACAGGACCAATAACTACTAATTATATTATTTTATCTTTAATTTTAACAACTCAAATTGCTTTATTAGTTTTAGAATCCGCCGTAGCAATTATCCAGTCATATGTATTTGCAGTTTTAAGTACTCTTTATTCAAGAGAAGTTAATTAATGTCAGCACATGCAAATCACCCCTTTCACTTAGTTGATTATAGACCATGACCTTTAACAGGAGCAATTGGAGCAATAACAACTGTTTCAGGATTAGTACAATGATTTCACCAATATACAATAACTTTATTTATTCTAGGAAATATTATTACAATTTTAACAATATATCAATGATGACGAGATATTTCTCGAGAAGGTACTTTTCAAGGACTTCATACTTTCCCCGTAACAATTGGTTTACGATGAGGAATAATTTTATTTATTGTTTCAGAAATTTTCTTTTTTATTTCTTTTTTTTGAGCATTTTTCCACAGAAGTCTATCACCAACTATTGAATTAGGAATAACTTGACCCCCTGTAGGAATTATTGCTTTTAATCCTTTTCAAATTCCTCTATTAAATACTGCTATTTTACTAGCTTCTGGAGTTACAGTAACATGAGCCCATCATGCTTTAATAGAAAGTAATCACTCTCAAGCAACTCAAGGATTATTTTTTACAATTGTATTAGGTATTTATTTTTCTATTTTACAAGCTTATGAATATATTGAAGCCCCTTTTACAATTGCAGATGCAGTTTATGGATCAACATTTTATATAGCAACAGGTTTTCACGGACTTCATGTTTTAATTGGAACAACATTTTTATTAATTTGTTTTTTACGACATATTAATTTCCATTTTTCAAAAAATCATCATTTTGGATTTGAAGCAGCTGCCTGATATTGACATTTTGTTGATGTAGTATGATTATTTTTATATATTTCTATTTATTGATGAGGTAGATATTTATAAAGTATATATTTGTATATGTGACTTCCAATCACAAGGACTAAATAATTTTAGTATAAATAATATTAATATTATCAATTATAGCAACAATTATTTTTATTATTACTATTGTAGTAATAATACTAGCAACTTTATTATCAAAAAAAACTTTATTAGACCGAGAAAAATGTTCTCCTTTTGAATGCGGGTTTGACCCAATAAACTCTTCTCGACTTCCTTTTGCATTACGATTTTTTTTAATTGCTATTATTTTCTTAATTTTTGACGTTGAAATTGCTCTTTTATTGCCAATAGTAATAATTATTAAAACATCAAATTTAATAAACTGAACAATAACTAGATTTTTTTTTATTTTCATTCTTTTAATTGGGTTATATCACGAATGAAACCAAGGAGCCTTAGAATGAAACAATTAAATATGAAGCGATAAATTGCAATTAGTTTCGGCCTAATCTTAGGTGAAATTCACCCATATTTTAGGGTAATAGTTAACTATAACATTTAATTTGCATTTAAAAAGTATTGAATTTTTCAATTTACCTTATTTAATTGAAACCAAAAAGAGGTATATCACTGTTAATGATAAAATTGAATATTTAAATTCCAATTAAAAGAAATATAAATGGAATTAAACCATTAAAGATAAAAGTTAGCAGCTTTTTCTTGATCAACATATTTCAATTTATATAGTTTAATAAAAACATTACATTTTCAATGTAAAAATAAAAATTTATTTTTTATAAATATCTAAAGATTATTATAATCTCCCTAACATCTTCAGTGTCATGCTCTAAATATAAGCTATTTAAATTAATTTACTAATACAACTAATATTAATAAAACAATAAATCATAATATATAACTTAATAAATAAATTTTTAAACTATTTATTTGAAATTCTTGTAAATATAAAGAATAATTTTTTAACTGATTATAAATCATTTGACCTCCGAAAAACTCACTTCAACCCTGATCAAAACTTTTATAAGAATATAATCCTAATTTTAATGGATAATTAATAACCCCAATTGTAGAAACAACAGGTATAAATCATATTGAACCTGCAAAATAAGTAAAATTATAAAAATATAAAGCCTTATTAGTAAAAAATAATCTTACATTTCTTAATAAATAACCAATTAAGCCCCCTAAAATACAAACAAATAAAGTTAATATTTTTAAATCAAAAGGTAAACAAATTATTCTTGGATTTAAAAATATTAATCATCTTAATATTCTCCCCCCAATTACTGCTATAATTATTAAAAAAAAAATTCTAAATAATATAGTTCACCCTCTATCATTTAAAGGGTGCAAAACACTTCTATTAAAATCACCTGTTATTGAATAATAAACTAAACGAAATGAATAACAAACAGTTAGGCCAGTACTAAAAAAAAAAAGAAAAAAAGAAAAAACATTTACATAAGACAAACTTACTATTTCTAAAATCAAATCCTTTGAATAAAACCCAGCTAAAAAAGGTATCCCACATAAAGCTAAATTTGCTACATTAAAACAACTACAAGTTAAAGGTATACTTATTCTTAAACTTCCTATTATTCGAATATCTTGAGAATTCTTTATATTATGAATAATAGACCCAGCACATATAAATAATAACGCCTTAAATAATGCGTGTGTTAAAAGATGAAAAAATGCTAATTTATAAAACCCTATAGATAAAATTCTTATTATTAACCCTAACTGTCTTAAAGTAGACAAAGCAATAATTTTTTTTAAATCAAATTCAAAATTAGCCCCTAATCCGGCTATAAATATTGTTAACCCAGAAATTAATAACATAAATTGCCCTATTCACCAATCAGTTAATAAGATATTAAACCGAATTAATAAATAAAGCCCCGCAGTAACTAAAGTAGAAGAATGAACTAAAGCAGATACAGGGGTAGGGGCAGCTATTGCAGCAGGAAGTCAAGAAGAAAAAGGAATTTGAGCACTTTTTGTTATTGCCGCTAATATTACTAACCCTCCAATAATTATTATTTCTGTATTCTTACTTATTATTTCTAAATAAAAAATATAATTTCATCTTCCATAATTTAATATTCAAGCAATAGCTAATAATAAAGCTACATCTCCAATTCGATTAGATAAAGCAGTTAATATTCCAGCATTATAAGATTTAACATTTTGAAAATAAATAACTAAACAATAAGAAACTAATCCTAACCCATCTCATCCAAGTAAAATACTAATCAAATTTGGACTAATAATTAATATTATTATGGATATAACAAATATTAATACTAATAAAATAAATCGATTAATATTATAATCTTCTTCCATATATTGATTTCTATAAAAAATAACTAATGAAGAAATTAATAAAACAAATGATATAAATATTAAACTTATTCAATCAAATAAAAAAGTCATAACAATTGACATAGATTTGAAGACTCAAGCCTCCCATTCAATAAAATACACTAAGTCTTTTAATAAGAATTTCAAACTAATTAAAAATAATGAAAGTCTAATAGACAATAAAAAATAAAAACTAATTTTACAATAATTAATTAAATAATTCACGATCTAAAATGAAAACTCATATCATTGACACCACAAATCAATATTTTTTTTAAACTATTTAAATAAAGTCATAATATACAAAATCCACTCTTTAAAATTAATATATTTAAAGGCAATCAATGTAATATTAATAATAAAAATTCTCGAGTTGTACCTACAGAAAAAAAATAAACCCCAGAAAAAATTTTACCATGTTGTCTATAAGCAAATAAATATAAAGAATAAGCAGCTCTAAAAAAAGATAAAAAAGCCAATATAATTATTGTAACTCAAGATCATCTCACAATTCTATTTAATAAAGAAATTTCCCCTAATAAATTTAAAGTGGGAGGAGCTGCTATATTGCCTGAACATAATAAAAATCACCACAATCTTAAAGTAGGTATAAAATTTAATAAACCCTTATTAATTAATAATCTTCGACTTCCTATACGCTCATATGAAATATTAGCTAAACAAAATAATCCAGAAGAACATAACCCATGAGCAATTATTAAAGCATAAGAACCAGTCAACCCTCAATAAGTTATAGTTAATAACCCTCTCAAAACAATTCCTATATGAGCGACTGAAGAATAAGCAATTAAAGCCTTTAAATCAGTTTGTCGTAAACAAACTAAACTAATTAGTACCCCTCCAATTAATCTTACTCTAATTCATCAATAATTATATTTAATCCCAGAAACTTGAAGTAAAGAAAATATTCGTAATAATCCGTACCCTCCAAGTTTTAATAAAATTCCTGCTAAAATTATAGATCCAGAAACTGGAGCTTCAACATGAGCCTTTGGCAATCATAAGTGAACTAAAAATATAGGTATTTTAACTAAAAAAGCAAAAATTAAAGATAAATATAATAAATTTATATCTGTAAATATATAATTTAATAATAAAGTAAAAGATAAAGTATCTATAAAATTTAAAATATAAAAAATCCCAATTAATAAAGGCAATGAAGCCAATAAAGTATAAAATAATAAATAAACCCCCGCCTGTAACCGCTCAGGCTGATACCCTCAACCTAAAATCAAAAATAATGTCGGAATTAATCTAGCTTCAAAAAATAAATAAAATATAAAAACTCTTATAGAACTAAAGGTTAACACTAATATAAATAATAAAAATAAAATCATAAAAATAAACAAATTTTTATAATTATTATACGTAAAAACTTTTTCTCTTGCTATTAATATCAAACCACAAATTCAAAAACTTAATAAAATTAATCCATAAGAAATTATATCTAAACCAAAATAATAAGAAATATAATTAAAATAATTTATTGAACTTAAATTAATCATAAAAATAAAAGCTAATAAAAAAATTAAATTTTGAACCATTCAATAAGAATTTTTTAAAAAAGAAAGAGGAAACATAAATAATATTATAAAAATTAACTTTAACATTGTAAAATTGAAAAACTTTGAAAATAATCATTACCATGAGTACGAATTATAGAAACTAAAATAGATAAACCTAAAACTCCTTCACAAACACAAAAAGTTAAAAAAAATATACTAAAATATATTTCATAATTTATAAAATTTAAATAAAAAAATAAAAAAATAAATAATCTTAAAACTATATATTCCAATCTTAATAAAGTAGATAATAAATGCTTACGATTAGAAACAAATACCATACACCCAAATAAGAATATAATTATAGATAAATAAAATATTAAAAATATGTTTGCCATTAATTAGTTTAAATAGTTTAACAAAAACATTAGTCTTGTAAACTAAAAATAAGAATTATTCTTTTTAAACTTCAAGAAAAAAGAAACCTCTTTATCACTAACTCCCAAAGTTAATATTTTAAATAAACTATTTCTTGAAATTACAAAATTAATTATTATAACAATTTGTTTAATTATTAGATTCATTTTTATACAAATAAAACACCCTTTATCTATAGGATTAATATTATTAACTCAAACATTTCTAACATGTTTATTAACAGGAATTTATGTAAAAACATTTTGATTTTCTTATGTATTATTTTTAATTTTTTTAGGAGGAATACTAATTTTATTTATTTATGTACACTCCTTATCTTCAAATGAAATATTTACTATATCTTTTAATTTAACAACATTAAGATTATTAATTTTTTTTTTAATAACCTTATTTTTTTTTATTATTGATAAATCATTAATTGAACAATTTATCTCAAATATAGAGATAGAAATATTTTCATTTAATAATAATTTAATCAATGAAAATATTTTATTTTTAAATAAAATATATAATTTTCCAACAAATTTAATTACTTTATTATTAATTAATTATTTATTTTTAACCCTTCTTGTAACTGTAAAAATTACAAAAAAATTTTATGGACCTTTACGACCAATAAATTAATGTTTAAACCTATTCGAAAAACCCACCCATTAATTAGAATTGCTAATAATGCATTAGTAGATTTACCTGCACCATCTAATATTTCTGCTTGATGAAATTTTGGATCATTACTAGGATTATGTTTAATACTTCAAATTTTAACAGGATTATTTTTAGCTATACATTATGCCGCAGACATTGAAACAGCCTTTAATAGTGTAAATCATATTTGTCGAGATGTAAACAACGGATGATTTTTACGAATTTGTCACGCTAATGGGGCTTCCTTTTTTTTTGCTTGTTTATTTATACATGTTGGACGGGGAGTATACTATGAGTCATACTTATATCATATAACATGAAATACTGGAGTAATTATTTTATTTTTAACAATAGCAACAGGATTTTTAGGATATGTTTTACCTTGAGGACAAATATCTTTTTGAGGAGCAACAGTTATTACAAATTTATTATCTGCTGTTCCTTATTTAGGGATAGATCTAGTTCAATGAATTTGAGGAGGATTTGCAGTAGATAACACAACATTAACCCGATTTTTTACTTTTCATTTTATTTTTCCTTTTATTATTTTAGCTTTAATAATAATTCATTTATTATTTTTACATCAAACAGGATCTAATAACCCACTAGGATTAAATAGTAATGTTGATAAAATTCCTTTTCACCCTTATTTTATTTATAAGGACATTTTCGGATTTATTGTATTTTATTGAATTTTAATTCGATTTATTTGAAAATTTAACTATTTATTAATAGACCCAGAAAATTTCATTCCAGCTAACCCTTTAGTAACTCCAGTTCATATTCAACCTGAATGATATTTTTTATTTGCTTATGCAATTTTACGATCAATTCCTAACAAGTTAGGAGGAGTAATTGCTTTAGTTTTATCAATTGCTATTTTATTAATTTTACCTTTTACTCATTCAAGTAAATTCCGAGGACTCCAATTTTACCCTTTAAACCAAATTTTATTTTGAAATATAGTAGTAGTAGCTTCATTATTAACTTGAATTGGAGCCCGACCAGTTGAAGACCCTTATGTATTAACAGGGCAAATTTTAACAGTATTATACTTTTCTTATTTTATTATTAATCCTTTGTTAGCTAAATACTGAGATAAATTACTAAATTAATTAATTAATAAGCTTTTATAGCATATGTCTTGAAAACATAAGAAAGAAGTAAAATCTTCTATTAATTTTAATACTAAAATTTATTCATTAAAATAATAAAGAAATAAAAAAAATTTTTAACCCAACAAAAAAAAATAAATAATTTAAAGATAACGGTAAAAATCTTTTTCAAGCTAAATACATTAATTTATCATATCGAAATCGAGGTAAAGTCCCACGAACTCAAATAAATACAAAAGAAATAAAAGTTAATTTAAAAAAAAATATAAGTCTATAAATATCACTCCCTAAAAAAATAACAACAAATAATATACTTATAAATAAAATTCTTGAATATTCAGCTAAAAAAATTAAAGCAAACCCCCCACTTCTATATTCAACATTAAATCCAGAAACTAACTCAGATTCTCCTTCTGCAAAATCAAAAGGAGTTCGATTAGTTTCCGCTAAACAAGAAGCTAACCAAACTAACCCTAAAGGAAAACAAAAAAAAATAAATCAGATATAAGATTGATAACTATAAAAATTTAAAAAATTATAATTTCCAATTAAAAAAATAAATCTCAATAAAATTAAAGCTAATCTTACTTCATAAGAAATAGTTTGAGCTACTGCCCGTAAACCCCCTAATAAAGCATAATTAGAATTTGAAGATCACCCAGCAATTATTACAGTATAAACCCCTAAACTAGTACAACATAAAAAAAATAAGACCCCTAAATTAAAAGAATACAACTTAATTAAATAAGGAATACATATTCAAATCACCAAAGATAAAAATAAAGAAAAAATAGGAGAAAAATAATAAGAAATATAATTAGATAGTAATGGATATGTTTGTTCCTTAGTAAATAATTTTACAGCATCACTAAAAGGTTGTAATAACCCATTAAACCCTACCTTATTTGGCCCCTTTCGAATTTGAATATACCCTAAAACTTTACGTTCTAATAAAGTCAAAAAAGCAACCCCAACTATAACACAAATAACTAATAATAATCTTCCAATTAATGGTATAATTTTATCAAAAATAAACAATACTATTTATAATTATTAATTATATTTATAAATTCTAAATTTATTGCACTAATCTGCCAAAATAGTAAATAATATTAATAATTTTCAATTAATTAAAATTATATTTTTTATATTAGGTCCTTTCGTACTACAATATAATAATTAATTAAGGATAGAAACCAACCTGTTACGCCGGTTTGAACTCAGATCATGTAAGAATCTAAAGGTCGAACAGACCTAAACTTTAAACTTCTACACCTAAAAATAACTCTTAATCCAACATCGAGGTCGCAATCTTTTTTATCGATATGAACTCTCTAAAAAAATTACGCTGTTATCCCTAAGGTAACTTAATTTTTTAATCCATAATACAGGATCTTAAATTCATAAATCAATGTTAAATAAAAATAAAAGTTTATTAAATTTTAATACCACCCCAGTAAAATTTTATTTAAAATATAAATTTTAAAATTCTTTATAATTTATAATTTATAAAAATAAAGATCTATAGGGTCTTCTCGTCCTTTAATTAAATTTTAGCTTTTTAACTAAAAAATAAAGTTCTATAAAAATTTTAAAAAAACAGTATATATCTCATTCAACCATTCATACCAGCCTTCAATTAAAAGACTATTGATTATGCTACCTTCGCACGGTCAAAATACCGCGGCCCTTTAAATTTCAGTGGGCAGGCTAGACTTTAAATAAAATACAAAAAGACATGTTTTTGTTAAACAGGTGAATATATTTAATTTGCCGAATTCTTCATTAAAACCTATCAAATAAATTACATTTTATAAACTAATATACTAATTTTATCATAATTAATAAATTTTTTTAATTAAAATTTAAATTTTAATAAAAAATTTAATTTAAACTAAATAATTTTATTTAAAAAATAAATTATAACAAAATTATCAATAATAGCTATTTTTAAGCTTATATTTATTTTAAAATTACTAAAAATATAAAAATTTATTTTAAAGCTAATCCCTTAAAATATTATTATTATCCATTTATTAAATTAAAAAAATACTAATAAAATAAATAAACCTAAATTAAATTTATTTCTTAAAAAACTAGATATATTTTAAAACGATTAACATTTCATTTCTAATTATATATGTAAAATAGTTATTCCACAATAACTTTCATATATAATTAAATCTTTAAAATTCGAGAAAAATTAATATAATAATTATTTATTTAATAAACCCTGATACACAAGGTACAATAAATTAAATTTTCTTTTAAAATAAAAATTTTTCAAATTATTTCAATATTCTTTTAAAATACTAATACACTATAATTAAAATTATTATTTCATTATAAATTACTAAAACTATTAAATTTAAAATTATTTTTATTAATAATCAAATAAAAAAAAATAATTAATAAATAAATTTTATCAATTTAAATTGATTTGCACAAATTTCTTTTCAATGTAAATGAAATACTTTACTAATTAAGCTTTAAATTGTCATTCTAGATACACTTTCCAGTACATCTACTATGTTACGACTTATCTCATTTTAAAAATGAGAGCGACGGGCGATGTGTGCATGTTTTAGAGCTATAATCATATAAATAATCTTTTTTATATTACTATTAAATCCACCTTCAAATTTTTATTTCAAAAAATTATCCGTATAAATAAATTTATTGTAATCCATTTCTACTTAAATATAAACTGCACCTTGACCTGACATTTTATTTAATAAAATATTTAGAAAATTATTAATCTTATAATATATTCTGATGACGGCGATATACAAATTGAAAACAAATTTAAGTTAGGTCCAACGTGGATTATCAATAACAGAACAGATTCCTCTAAATAGACTAAAACACCGCCAAATTCTTTAAATTTTAAGAATATAACTAATACTACTTTAGTATTTTTAATTATTTAATTTTAATAATAGGGTATCTAATCCTAGTTTATTATAAAATTTTTATAGCTTAAATTAAAATTTTAATTAATCATAAATAAATTTAAAAATTTCACCTAATAAATTTATAGATATATTAATAAATTTATCAATTTAACTAACACTAAAAATTTTTATTTGCATCATTTGTATAACCGCAGTAGCTGGCACAAATTTTACCAATACTATATATTATTATTAATTCAAAATTTCTTTTATAATTAATATTAATTACTGCGAATAAAATAAAAATTATTAATTTTTAAAATTAATAATAATTCATACATAAATTTACATGTAAAATAAAATAATAATAAAATATTTAACTAGAATAAAATAATATTATAATTAAATTCTAGATAATAAACATTAAAATATTTTTATTATAATAAATAAATATTTATTTTATAAAAATAATTTTAAAATATAACAATATAAATATTTATTTAATAAATTTAAATAGTACATTCCTCATTTAATTTGTTTCCCCTAATTTTTTTTTTTTTTTTTAATATAATTTATTTAAATTAAATTATATTTTAAATAAAACTTTATATATTTATATATATATAAATATTACAATAAATTAATTTATATATTAATAATATTTAAATAATTAATTTAAATTATAATTATATATATATAATATATTTATATAAATATTAAATATTTATTAATTTATAAATAATATATTTATATACAATGTATACATATATATAAATATATTATTAATTAATAAATCATTTTTTTTTTCAATTATAGGACTAATAGGCCTATAATTAATATCACCTATTTAATATAAATTATTAATATATATAAATAAATATATTAAATATAAATTATTTATATATATATTAATAATTTATAATAAATAAATAAAATCTCCTTATTAATTTAATGTATAGGTCCATTTTTTAAAAATGTAATAATAAATTAAAAATTTTTAAAAAATTAAAAAAAATCAAAAT